ATAAGAATTGGAAAAAAAAAATATCGGATTTTTAATGTATTTCATCAATCTAAGTGGAATAAACAAACTGGATTCCTTGTTGGTTAGTCAAATTCCAACGAAAACCACATAATTGAAAGAAATGAAATGTCCGAATTTGAGATTTATATGATCAATAAACTAAGGTTTTGTTGTTATCGACCATGGAATTCGACAGAAGCAATGAGAAATAGATACGAATAAAGCAGGATTAAGGGGGGAAATAAAAAAATAGTAGAGAAAAGTTATACAAAGTTATATACAAATCACTACCCCCCCTTGGTATTTCTTTAATTGAATTTCGTTTGATTAGGTCGAAGTTCCTTAAAAACTTCTGCCTTCTTTAAAATATCCTGAACAGTTCCTGTAGGTTGAGCACCCTTTTCAAGGAAATATAGAATAGCAGGAACATTTAAATAAGTTTGATTCTTCAGTGGATCATAAAAACCCACTTTTCGAAGATCTTTTCCTTCTCTTCGGGATCGAACATCAATTGCAACGATTCGATAGACGGCTCATTGGGATAGATGTAGATGAACAATACCCCCCCTAGAAACGTATAGGAAGTTTTCTCCTCGTACGGCTCGAGAAAAAATGATTTGATTCGAAGTTTTGTCTATGTATGGAATTCTAATAAATGACAAATGAGCCTATAAAATCAATTAGACTATGATTTAAGTCTTTTTTTTCTTCTTCCTTCCTGAAAATGAAAAAGAAACCATTCGTACTCATAACTCAAGTTGGATAACTCTCAAATAGCTTAAAGGAAAAAATCTTTAATAAATTTCATTTATTGAGTGGTCTTTACCCCCTTTTGTTTGTCTCGTTTAAAATTCTATTTTGATTCTTCAGTCTGATCCAGTTATTGAGACTATCGAGACAATTAAAAGGGTGTTTCCTTGTTCTGGGATCCTTTATCTTTGTTTTAAATCATTGGGTTTAGACATTACTTCGGTGCTTCTTAATCCTTTCAAAATGGCAGCAACATACCCTTTTTTGTGATTTCTCTTTCTATCAAAGAATCCTACGGACAGTTGATTCCCGCGTGATACACTTTGGATCGAAAACGTTTGATCAATTCCAACAGGTTTTGCTTTTGAATTGGAAACTTGCTCAAATTGGATCCTTTCCATTTCTATCTCGAAGATATATTTACGAAGTTGTTCCAATTTATTGATTGGCATTAACCCTAGATCCTTGCCCCCGAGAAATGAATTAATCCTTTCCACTCGAGCTCCATCGTGGACTATTTACAACCCAACAAAAAGCAAAAAACGAAGGGTTCAAGTGGAACAGAACAAACGATGTCGAGCCAAGAGCACCTTCATTCCTATATAAATATAAAATAGCGGATGTAAAAATCCACAACGGATCTGTCCTTCAAGTCGCACGTTGCTTTCTACCACATCGTTTCAAACGAAGTTTTACCATAACATTCCTCTAATTTGGAACCGGTATGGAATTGATTCAATCATGGAATCATGAATAGTCATTGGTTCAGTTGTACATAGACATCGCGTAATCTATACTTTTTCTTCTATATATGATATGTGTAAAGATTTTTCTGAAGAAGTCTTAGCAAGACACCATCTTTAACATATATATATAAAGAAATAGAAATAGATAAACGAATAAATAAGTTCTTTTGAAGTCTGCTACTTCAAGTGACTCAATAGGATAGATTGACCTATTTCCTACTTTTTGAGTACCAAAGATTCAACTTACAAGGAATCATTCAAAATAGTTATTAAAACTATTTCGAATGGAAAAAGGTTCCTATTTAGACATCATTAAAAGATAAGTCTTTTTTTTTTTTTTTAATTGACCCATCACTGATTTCAAATAGATAAATAGATCACAGAAAAGAAGAAAGAAATCCCATTTTTTTTCATGAGATGGATAAAAAAACTGATGTAAGGTAAGATTTGAATCTTTATTCTTTTCATCTGATTGCGAAAATCCAAATCGAAAAAATCGAGAGGGGTTTTCGTATCTATCAGATAGACTGAACAATTGGTCACTGTTATAGATATTCTATAATACTTAATTTAACTAATTTTAGTTTAAAAAATTTAAGGGATCCCAAACCTTTTTCACAAAAACCGAAAGACTATTGTCATTGAAATAGAACGATACATATAAGCTAAACATTTCATCATTTTATATGCATTTTGTTTAACATGGGGTTGAGTAATATTTCAATAATCGAATCTTGTCATAAAGTGAATAAAAGGGATAGGATAAATCACCCCTGCCTCAATCCAATCGTTACATAGATTTACAATTCTTCATTATAGCCAAACAAAAAAAATACCTAAATAAAATAAAAAAACGAGATTCAAAGAAAATACATCGATTCCATAACATATAAACATATATAAATATGTTATTTGATCATTTGTTAATGAGATTTGGACAGATACAGATATTTAAATTAATACTGATTATCTCCTATCCACTCCCCTATTCTTTCTATGGGAATGATAGAGCAAAAAAAAAGGAATCCTGATCCGGTATGGGAAATGACTTGTCTAGTTACAAAGACAAACAATAAGTCCAAATTTAGTCAAGCTTTAGTCTAACCCACTAAGAGACTTAGTCCTATTGATTGAATTTAATTAGTATCAAGAACTCGCTCTTGTTTCGAATTCAGAGATCTCGAGAAAAATCTAATTACTAATTAGACTCCCTCATTTACGGGATAAATAATAAGAGATAGGGAATATAGATTCTTTTGCATCTCGATTCAAAATACATCCATCGTTGAAAATTCAAATAGATATGGGATGGAAAGTTTTTCCAAGTAACTAACTTCCCTAAATATCAAAGGGAATGAACATATGATGAAAAGCCCACCCAACTTTTTTGAATTCAAACTCTTTTGTTTTGATCCATGTTCTCATCTTACCTGATAAAAAATAGATTCAGGTACAGATGCGTGTCATTTGAACTCGATTCAGTTCAGTTTGTGAAAAAAGATATGATTCATATAAGATATAAAAGAATCACATTCCATCTAAAATTAGACTTTAAACAGAAAGTTGTTCAAGAAAACAATCTTTATTCTAAAATTATAAAAAAATGGATATGGCTCTGGGACGGAAGGATTCGAACCTCCGAATAGCGGGACCAAAACCCGTTGCCTTACCACTTGGCCACGCCCCATTATCAATTTCTAATCTACACTAAGAAACAATAATATTGTTATTGGTTGTTTGTCAACTCCAGTCCAAATATCTATAGAATAGATTATTACTAGGATTTTAATCCATATAGATATAGAATTCAACTTAATTTATTGATCATTACATATAATTCAATTAAGATATTGTATGAAAGTATGATTTCTTCTATTCTCCTTTGAGAATTGGAGGATTTTTGATTGGGTGGGTTCAAAGAAAAAGAAGGATTTTTTGTATACCTTACTTCCTTTCTTCCTTTTTCCTTATATCAATAACTCAATCAAAATGAAATTATCTCCAAGAACAAAATGTCTGTTATGCTTAATATCTTTAGTTTGATCTGTATTTGTCTTAATTCTGCCCTTTATTCGAGTAGTTTTTTCTTCGGCAAATTGCCCGAAGCCTATGCTTTTTTGAATCCAATCGTAGATGTTATGCCAGTCATACCTTTGTTTTTTTTTCTCTTAGCCTTTGTTTGGCAAGCTGCTGTAAGTTTTCGATGAGATCCTTAATAATATCCTAGAAGATTCATGATTTCTTCGAGAAAAAATTCTCTAACAATTGATAAAATCAGATAAGTTTTAGAGTCTGAACCCTCGATTCACACATTGAAATTCTTGGATAGTCGCCATAAATCCCGCTTACCCCATTTCCTCCTTTTTTTGACCCTTTTCCAGTGAAAGACCCTAACCCTATTATATTAATTATAATTATATTAGGGTCTCCCACAATATCGAATTTGGATATGAAAGAAATTTTTGTTAATGAAAAACTCTTATTCCAAATAAATTTCTGACAATTCATTTCTATTTCTAGAAAAACCTCATTTCTTGGTGTCAAAATAGGATATGTGGTAGAAAAATGGAAGATCTATTCTCTTTTTTTTTTCCAAAAAAAAAATCATCTTGGAGATTGTGTAATGCTTACTCTGAAACTCTTCGTTTATACCGTAGTGATATTTTTTGTTTCTCTCTTCATCTTTGGATTCCTATCTAATGATCCAGGACGTAATCCTGGACGTGAAGAATAAAATCCAAAGGGTTTTTCCTTGGTTAATTTTCAAATTTTCTTAGGATTTTATCTATTCCACACGTTTAACTAAGATTTCCAAAATTTGAAAAATAAATAAATAAATCAAGTCATCAACGGAACCGGAAAGAGAGGGATTCGAACCCTCGGTACGAATAACTCGTACAACGGATTAGCAATCCGACGCTTTAGTCCACTCAGCCATCTCTCCCAATTGAAAAAGAGAATTACTACATTATACATAATGTAAGGAGTCTTTCTTTCTCTATTCTATAGAGATATACAAATCAGGAATTTCTTTTAGATTAGATAATTAGATAAAGGAAGGGCTCGAACGAGCCTATAAATAAAAAAATCAAAATAAAGAAAAAAAAAAGAAGACATCTTTGTGTTGATTTTGTTCGAAAGGCCCTTCTTATTATGATGGCCTGGCCTGGTCAGTACCTAGCCGGGCCCCTTTTTTTGTTCCAACGAATTATAGATAAATAATGATTTATTTGATTTGAAAACAAAAATGCTTTTTATTTATTATATTCAATTGAATATAAAATATTCAAGCAACAACAAAAAAAAGAAAGACTATTTACATTCTTTTTATTTTTCTATTTGAATTTTCGTTTCATTTTCGGAACTAAAAAAGAAACTATCGATTTTTCCACAATGCATTTTTCTGTTATGATTTTAGTGTTTTTTGTGATCCGTAGCTATCAAAACTTCTTCAGCAAAAGATAAAACTTTAGTTATTTAATTTAAATAAAAAATAAAATGAAC